GATTTGATAGATTTATTTTCGATATCTATATCTTATCTTATAGAAATGAAAATGTAAATTGATCTTTTCTTGTGTTCTCTGAAAAAAGATATTGAAAATGAAAAATGACTTTTGGAACTTGGAATAACCCTTTCTTCCGTGGAGGAAGGGAATAGCAATTTCTTCCTATGGAACCCCTAGGAACAAGAAGATTTAATCGGAAATATCGACAGATTCTTCTGGAGTTCAAACCAAAGAAAGATGGAAAATGAAATAAAAGAAGATAATTTCATCTCTATTTTTATATCGAATTTGAATATCAGAATAGTAGATATAGTCATGATTCAATGGGTTAGGTCCACTTACTTTTTATTTTTTTGATTGAAAATCTTTCCAATGAATTTGGATTGGAATAACAGAAAAATAGGAATATCTGGCAATTAAATGAGATGACTTATCATTATTCATTATAAAAATTATTCATTATAAAAAAAAAATGTTCACCTTTCTAACTAGAATTACTATAATTCTAATTCATTAGAATTATTATATTATCATCTTTTAGAATTAAAAATTTCATAATTCCATTTTCCTTTTCGAATGAAATTCGAAAATTCCTTACTTTTTTATTACAAATAAAAACCCTCTCCCCTCAAATATGAATACTACCGTTGAGTTTTTATACAAAAAAGCCCCTTATCGGATTTGAACCGATGACTTACGCCTTACCATGGCGTTACTCTACCACTGAGTTAAAAGGGCCCCTTTGATTCAATTCCTGAATAAGTAACTAGACACTATTCTATTATTATATGTATACTTATATTATATGTATACTTATTCTATTATTTTCTTTCTATTATTTTCTATTATTTCTATTCTATTATACTATATTATTCTATTATACTATATTATAATTCTATTGAATTCTATTCAAATAGAATCTATGTACATAGATATATTTTCTAGTGGCTCATTACAGAACAAGAAATGGAATTTAGCTAGTGAGTATAGTATAGTATAGAGAAAGGGTAAAATGGTTTTGGTTTTTTGATATTGGATTTGATAAATATCGATGCAATGAATTATTTGAAAACCGATCCTAATGGGATTGCTCCATGTACCCACCAATTCAATATATAATATACCCAATCAATATATAATATATCCAAGAAATTTCCTCGAATCATTGATAAATGGATTCCATTTGTCCCTCAACCAAATTGTTATTGAAAAACAATTTTCAATAACTTGTTGATCCCTATCCCTCTTCCCAGATTTCCAGATTGATTATCGTTTTTTTAATTTCCTTTTTTTTTTTTATTTCCCGGCTTCGTGTGAGATATAAATATGCCCATCGAATCTTAACAATGAATGAATCAATGAATGTGAAAAAAAAATGAAGTTTAAACCCCTCGCCCTTTCCGGTAAACCAATCATTCTCCGAAAGAAAGGGTCCTGTCCTTCGTATTTTTTATTTTTTTCTATTTTTTTTTTTTAGAATTCTAGAGTAGCCATTGGAATGAACAATTTAGAAATCGAAATGAGGAATCAAAAAATTCTTATGGACTTATGACAGACGGAAAAATCCTTCTGATCGAGTCATATCATTATATCATTATATTGACAATTTCAAAAAACTGTTCATACTATGAACATAATAGAATGGCGGTTGGGCAAGTATGCCCCCATCGTCTAGTGGTTTAGGACATCTCTCTTTCAAGGAGGCAGCGGGGATTCGACTTCCCCTGGGGGTAGGGTACTACTAAAGGAAGTTGATCCTGGGATTTTCAATAAAGACTGAGATTGACTCTTCCTGGGTCGATGCCCGAGCGGTTAATGGGGACGGACTGTAAATTCGTTGGCAATATGTCTACGCTGGTTCAAATCCAGCTCGGCCCAACCCAATAATTCGCCGATCCACCATGAAATGATATAACCATTTGTTGTTCTCCGGAAATACCCGATGTGCCGATATGGAAGAATAAAAAATGGATACATACCTTACCTGCCTTTCTTCTTTGATTACGTATTTTTCCAAAAATTCAAATCTTGCTAATGATTTAGATTCCTATCAGGATCTGTAAGTATAAAGTATAACGAAAGAAAGGGGGGGTAAAGTAAATAAAAAAACTCTTTTTTCCTTTTGATTCATTGAAAGATTGATTTTCAATCGATTTGGCAATAACGAAAAGATTACTAGTAATCCGTGTCGATCTCGCTAAAGTGCATATCCGTGTAGATATCAATATATCAGTCCCGCCTCTGTCAGTTACAACACAACAATTCTAATCGAAAATGGAAATGAAGAGGTTTGAATGAAATGGTAAGAATATGTACGCTCTACGCTTTTTTCCCTGGGACTGTAGTTCAATTGGTCAGAGCACCGCCCTGTCAAGGCGGAAGCTGCGGGTTCGAGCCCCGTCAGTCCCGATGGATACAAATCCAATAAAAAAATACATAAATTTATCTCTCCATTTTCTGTGAAAGGGAATAGAACAGAATTTTATTCCTAACTAGGACCCCCCTTTCTTTATTTCTTTTTTTTTTATTTTTCGTTTCACATTTATCATCAAACCAATATGGTAATTTCCATTTCGTCAACTAATATTGATTGGTGGGAAAGAAACATATGTGGATTAGTATAAATATTAGTAGCGTCCTATTCAGGATTCCAAGAAAAAGAGATACCGTACTGCCGGGCCTGGCTTTTTTCGATTACTCCTGATCTGTGTAATGGAATAGAGTACTATATATGTTTACCACGAACACACCCACAAATGGAATTTTCACAATACAAAAGAAATTGAACATATAGTTGATTCGAATACTTTAAGATTCAAAGTATATCCCTTATCTTGCCTCGATTTTGTGTAACTAATTTCAATTACTAATTATTTGAATTTGAAACAATCTATCTCATTCAAATTTCACACTGAACTTTTGATACATGTGTCCTATTCCTAATGCAAGTAGGAGAATATTAATAAAATAAAGATCAAACAAAGATTCCCTCTCGATAATTTATAGTTTAAGAGAAGAGTCTCGCTGAAGAAAGAACAAACAAACTCTTAAAAAAAGAAATAAATAAAAAAGTAAAGGAATTATTGATTGGATCAATAATCCAATTTGGAATTCGGTATGGATAAAAGATCTTCCTATGTTATACTATTCAATTCTCGACGATGAGTCGAGTTGATAGCTCAGATATTGTTATTCATGATATTGATCCGATTCGATATCATCGAGATGTCATTTTTATTATCCCATTGAATTTACCGACGAAAGATTTTTCATCTCTATGGGATTAAATCCCGAGTTATTGCGAATTAAAGAGAAATGAAACGATGAGGTTATGGAAGTCAATATTCTAGCGTTTATTGCTACTGCACTGTTCATTCTAGTTCCTACTGCCTTTTTACTTATAATTTACGTAAAAACAGTAAGCCAAAGTGATTAATTTAACTTAAACTTGACTTCTTTGTTCTTATCAATGCAATCAAGAAAAAAATGCAAAAGGATTTCCATTTCGTGTCTTAGTCTTCAATGAAATGATCGGACTAGAATCAGCAGATTTCTATGAAATCGGATAGTTTAGTTTGGTAGAAAGAAATAAAAGCTATTTCTTTCTACCAAACTATCTATTATTGTTATTGTAGTATATAAAAATAAAGATACTTTAATATGGATCAATCTACAATATGTATCTTCCTATTCATATATATATATATCAATCACAGATATGTAATGTACATAGCGCCCCCCAATTTTTTTTTTCATCTATTATCTATTTGATTTGTATTGGTTCCAATCAATCTGAAATAATAAAAAAAAGAAGGACACCTCTTATTCTTCCGAGATTAAGATTTATATAGATTTAGGATTATTTTCAAGACCAATCTCGGTATCATATTAAAAAAAAATGAAGTAATCTTTTTAGTATTACGAAGAAGTAATTGATTAAATAGTTGACAGATGATCCCCCGGTTCTATGGGAAACTTTTTCCTATTTCTAAAAGATTAGTAAAACCCAATCGATTTTTAATGTTTGAACCATGATAGGAAATGAGTTCAATAAAGCATAAATTCCATTTCGAAACTAATAAACCAAATAAAAAAAGAAGTGGTAAGCATAAGCACGTAATAATGTGACTCACCTAAGGCAACGGGAATATCTTATTATGTGTAGTATCTCGTTAGACTTAGACAACCAAGATGTCTATCTTGTTTCCCATAGAAAGTGTATATCCCTTAATATAATAACTAATAACAGAACTCTTTTGAAAAAAAAAAAGGGGGGGGGATAAAAAGGTTCTGCGGTTCCTCATTGTCTATATATCTATATATAGATATATATAGGGTCATTTCATCGAACTAGAATTTTAGGAAGAATTCGGTTGGAATCAATTTCTTATTATTTGTATTCCTTTTCAAATAGGAACATAGGAATAATTGAAATATTTATTTGATTAAAAGAGTCCTTTCTTTATCTTTATATTTTCTTTATCTTTATATATAGAATATATATATATATTCTATATACATATATTCGAATACAGTATTCCAATCGAATAGAATTCCGAAATGTAGGTATTTTTTTTTTTAATTCAATTTCTCAATTTCTAAGTTAATTAATGAATTAAAAAAATTTCAGAACCGTCTATAAAACAATTGATACAGTTTGAGTTTGCTCCCTCAACTAAATTCGTAATATCTTTAAAGTCCACTTCTTCCCCATACTACGAGGGAAAGGGAAAATGTAAAGACTACCATTAAAGCAGCCCAAGCGAGACTTACTATATCCATGTGAATTATGCCCCCTATCTCTATCAATATCAATATGAAGGAATTATTTCATTATTGTTCACTAATACTAATAATAGTGGAATCGCTGGCGCAAAGTCAAAAAAAGGAATTCTGTCCTATAACACTATTGACGAAAGAATCCAATAAATCGAACTATAACATCTAACAAGTTCTTATATGATCTCTAGTAGAATCGGAAAACATTGAGCACAAAC